GGTCGCTAGTATAGTTCCCTATCTATAATTTTGATATTTACTTAAATATTAAATATAAATAATTTTACTGGAATATTGGAGGAATTCCTTGGATGGGTAGTAAGTACAATTTTGAATGTTTTGCTTATGTACAAAGTAACAAATATTATAATTGGATCGTTCGATCACTTTTCAGTCATTCATTGAATGATAAATCACTACAAGTGAAGGAGATACACGATTTAAATAACGAAAGATCCAATATTTAAAAATTGTATCTAAAATGACTGGAAAAGTAGAAACAAGACCGGATATAATTTGATCATTATGAGCAAATCCAAAATCTTTGTAGACAGAGCCAATCATTAATTCCCAACCGTGGGGCGAATGGAATCCTATACATAAATCAGTTAATAAAAGAATAGAAAAAGCTTTTATTGTGTCGCTTAAGTTGTATAGGAATTCTTGAAACCAAGAGTTAAGAATAACAAGTTCTTCATTACCTAGAATAGAATAACCACTTAGAATACCGAAACAGATTATATTTGTCGAGAAGTGTAAAATTGTATGGATGCGATCCTCGTTGTGCATCTTGATCAATTGGATCGTTTCTTTGTAGATTTCGATGCGAGGCTTTTGTAAATGTGTTTCCGGGTATTCCTTTATCATTTCGTCCAAACGTAAGAGTTCCTCTAAGTCTATGAATTCTTTTAGAATACTCTTTTCTTGAATATCATTCAAAAAAATTTCGGATTGCCTAGTATTCCACCAATTAGTAAACCAAGATTCCAGACTTTTATTAAATGAGAGAGAGATCCACCAAGGCAAAAATACTATAGATGCAAGATATAGAAGGGAAATTAATACTTTCTTTTTTGCCATTTTTTCGTCTGTGAATTTTAAAATTTTTAATGAACGCACCTCATTCGTCGACTCTATATGATACTAATATTTCTATCAAGCATAAGTTCTATTACAAGTCATCGATGTATTTCCGGATTTTTTTGTGATTCAGTACAGCGGTTAGTCCTTGAATTTAGAAAGAATATAGAATAAGAAAGAGCCCTCTTCAAATTAATAGTAGTCGGATTTCGAGACGAAAGAACTCCCGTTCTATCAAAATATCAAATATTTAGAAAAAAATTCTTTACTTTATGATGAAATGTTTTGTTTTGATATATGATGAATCTATCATTTAGATTTGTTACTGAATTGAGTTAAGTGGATTTACATACGCATAAAAAAAATTGTGGACATAAACAATTTCGTTTTAGAATTGTTTCATATACGTTTGCTTTGGCTCGAGTAAGCGTTCTGAAGAAACTTCAGTTAAGTTATGCTATAGAAAAAAAGATGATTCTTGAGTTTTTTATCTCTTGCAAAGTATTCATTCTTCAGTTCCTTTTTTCAAAATACTTCAATTGGTACACGCAAGAAATAGGCCAATTCAGCAGCTTTTTGCTCAATCTCTCGTGGAGTAAAATTCTCATCAGTACGAGTCAAGGGAATGGCTCCTTGTCCTTTTATTTCCATATAAAGGACACGACGAGCATAAATACCCTCTTTAATTTCTATTCTGATGGACTGAATGTCTTTCATAAGGAATCGGAGGAATATGCGACGATTTTTTCCAGGAAATCCCCAACGAAAAATACACACTATGCCCTCTTTTATATCGAATCGATCATAACCACTACCTACATTCCACGAAATTGTGCACCACAAATAGGAGCTAATAAAAAGACCTGCGATCCCATAGAAAGACATCACGATACCTTGTGGAAAAAAAATTATTTGCTGAGAAGGAAATAAAGATATAAAATTCCTACCAAAATAACTGGACGTTCCAACCAATAAAAACCCTAATGAACCTAAAAAAAGAATAAAGGCCCAACAGAAATTACTTGTTTTTCGAGACCCCGCTATAAGTTCTACCCATATACGTTCTGATCGCCAACTCATACTCTAACTAGACCTAGTTGCATTTTATTGGAATTGGGAGAATAACAAAAATAATTTTTTTTTTACTTTTTTTTGTTTCCGAAGTAACTCTCATCAACCAGCACTATTATGATGTGAACCTTTAGGGATAATTCATCGAATTTCTTAGATCCAAACTAAAATAATAACATCCCTTTCATATGATTTCCTAATACATATAGATATATTGACTTTACATTTCAGAAATTCTCCGATCTATTTGAAAATAGTTATAATTCATTTATCATGTTTACACATACATAAGAGCTTATGCCCGAAGGAAGCCGCATATTATACCATATTTTACTAAATAGATATCCGTGTTATGATCCAAGTAAGTCTTGAAAAAAAAAATATATATATAAGATTTGTCCTTGTTGTATCTAAAAAATCTTGTTTTTTTGAACATAAAGAGATAAAGAAGCCATTGCAATTGCCGGAAATACTAAGCCCACTAAAGGCACAAAAATGGAGGGGAGACTGTTGAGAGTTATCATAGAATGGGTACCTCGATTTAATATTTGTACCTGTTATTTATTGT